GAACGATCTATTTTATTTGATTGATGGATCCAATATTATAATGAATTAAAAAAGAGAGTTAATGAATTAAAAAAGAGAGTGTTCTTATTCGAACCGCCTTGTGATCTTCAACCAATTATGTGCTTCAATATAATTACCTGGAGTAAGCGCTATAGCTTGTTTCCAATATTCAGCAGCTTGATCGGACCAAGCCTCCGCAATTTCAGAATCTCCCTGTCGAATGGCCTGTTCTCCCCGGCCGGAATAGGTGGGTCAATTCCTTCCCTTAGAACCGTACTTGAGAGTTTCCTACCTCATACGGCTCAGCAATCAATTCTTTTGGTGTCCCATCTTAATCTACCATATCTAACTGAATAAGATTTCTCGTAAATCTATCCCATTTTTTTTTCTCGGGTTAACCAGAAGAGGTTAATTACATGAGTTTCAAACTCTAATTTTGATCAATAATCAGTTTTATCTTTTCTCCCACCTTCAGAAGAACATAGGTATCTACCCCTATCGTTAGAATTTTCTGAAAGGTAACTATCTCGGTTTCATATAGAAATTCATATAGAATCTTTGAAAAGGACTTTCCTCCAGAAGAAAGAAAGGACTTACTATCTTTGGGATCTGATGCTACACCGCTGCTCAATACCTTAGTAGATCGACTCTATTACATAAGTTGATTCCTAACTTTTATCTCATATCATGACATAAGTAAGCAGTTCTTATTGTATCGGCTCCCAAACCTCGCTAATTGATCTTTACGGTGCTTCCTCCATCAATTAGATCCTTTATCCATAGAATCTAGTATATAGGCCATACCTATTTCTTCATATTTCGGCTCGTATGAAGTCTCTTTCTTTGCTACAGCTGATAAAAATCGTTGCTTTGGACGATGCATATGTAGAAAGCCTATTTTGTTTCTAGTATTTACTAGAAGATTTGATCTTTCTTTCCTTCTTTCTATAGTGGAGATAGTCGCACGTAATGACAGATCACAGCCATATTATTAAAAGCTTGTGGTAAGAATGGGTTTCGTTCGAGTGCCCGGAAATAATATTCCAAAGCCTTCGTATGTTCTCCGTTGCTTGTGTGGATAAGGCCTATGTTATAGAGTATATAACTTCGATCATAGGGATCAATTTCTGGTCGCGTAGCTTCATAATAATTTTGTAAAGCTTCCGCATAATTTCCTTCGGATTGAGCCGACATCCGTTACGGTCGTTCATTCTATTCAAAGAATCTCCGTTCCAGAACCGTACGTGAGATTTTCATCTCATACGGCTCCTCCCTTCTGTGCATAGTAATAAGGGAAATAATCCATGGAATCAAAAAAGATTGAAATATTTTTATTATGAACTGACAGGGGCTGGTGTTTTTACAAGAAATCTCTAGCCATCCTTCCTGCAAGAGGTCTGTCTTTTCTTAACACCAAGCGTGTTGGTGCTAGATAGAAATGGTAACTCCAACAATTTCTTTGTCCTCAACGCCCTCTATTTCCAGGAATTAGTCACTTCAACGATCTTCGATGGTTATACGGGTATCCAAAGTACGAACGAGATGGATGTTTGTTGTCCCAACCATTCTTGTTAGTCCCGATCCCGATAAGGAAAAGGGGTAATTTATAACAAAGTTTTCGTGTTGTTGATTCCTAGGTGTAGTGCTTCTTACCCTATGCGGCCTATTGGTACTAGTGAAGTAGTATTGACCTGCAATACAGAACCTATAGGTTAACCTTTCGCTCAATACTAGAATCGACAATTGAAGCATCTGAGGCTGCATCAATCGGGGATACACGACAGAAGGAATTGTTCTATCTCCAAACTAACTTCACCTTCATCAAGCGTAGGTTTATTTCAAGAATCTTTTTTCTTTGTATCCCGAATCATGTCTCTTTCTCATAAGACTGAGGGCGGTAAATAAATAAAAAAAAAAAAAGAATCAAATCGCACCATCTCTGTAATAGGTAAATGCCTCCTTTTCTCCTGAAGTTGTCGGAATTATTCGTAATAAGATATTGGCTACAATTGAAGAGGTCTTATCAATAAAATTTCCATTTATCCGAGATCTAGGCATAGTTAACAGTCCATTCGATAATTCTTCTCATTCCCCCTCGAGGGAAAATGATCCCACAAACAAAGGAATTGTACAGTACGAAATCACATAAAAACAAACAGACTCATTCTAAAAAAAAAAGGATGTGGACCTTCCACTCAAATTGTCCCTTTTGGACAGGGATAGATAGGAAATATTTGAATCCGATTGGATTTCATTCAAATTGAGTAGTATACCAATTATTACTATTTTATCTAAGTTGAGGAATCAAGGAATTTTTCCTACGGATTCTGAGAACTCGAGAAGTTTTTTTTTATCCCTCGAGCCTACGGAAGATCTTTCTTTGACGAAAAGTTTTCTATTTAGAATTTAATTGATCGGTCGTACCTGTATTGCAATAATATGAATGACTCGCTATTCACTCGGTTTCTGGGTCATAATCATAAGATTATGTAGGAGAGATGGCCGAGTGGTTCAAGGCGTAGCATTGGAACTGCTATGTAGACTTTTGTTTACCGAGGGTTCGAATCCCTCTCTTTCCGTACCTTCACCTAATTCACCAACGTTACCAACCGCAATGTATCAAATAACAATTGATACCATTATTCCAACAGTAAGACCTTTATTTGATAGAGATTCTTCCTAATTACTGTGGTATGGAAAATACCGGAAAGAGTGGAAAAGAATGAAAATCTCACTGCTGATCCATTTGTGATACGTGAGTGGGAGAAAAATCCGGATCAAACCCCTTATTTACTTGACTTTGGCGAAAAAGGGGGGGCAAAATTGTCCGAAACTTTGTTATTTTAGTTAGGTTCAAGTCTGACGAGAATAATATTCTACGACTAGCAACTCATTGATTTTCAAACCGATCCATTTACTATCTATTATTTGATTTACTAATCCTTTATATTGGGATGAGTGAAAAGTCAAATGTTTTGCCAATTCCTCGTGGGGGGATGAATCAATATAATTTTGAATCAAAGCTCTGGATCTTTGTTCATCTCTCGTAGTAATAATATCTCGGGGTTTGCAGCGATAACTTGGGATATCTACTATACGACCATTAACTAAAATATGTCTATGGTTAACTAATTGCCTGGCTCCAGGAATGGTCGAAGCCATACCCAATCGAAAAAGGATGTTATCCAAACGCATCTCAAGTAGTTGTAGTAAAACCTGCCCTGTTGACCCTTTGGCTTTTCCAGCTATACGAACATATCTAAGCAATTGTCGCTCTGTCAGACCATAATGAAAACGCAATTTTTGTTTTTCTTCTAGACGAATACGATATTGAGATCTTTTCCCGGAACGCGATTGGTTTCTAAGATCACTTCCCGGTCTAGGTCTTTTACTAGTTAGTCCCGGTAAAGCTCCCAGACGGCGTATTTTTTTGAAACGAGGCCCTCGGTAACGAGACATAAAGACTCCCCCCCCCCTTTTTTTATTTATTTTATTGAAATTTCATTTTACAGAATAAACCTAAGTCAGACTGAACTAAACGATAAACGAAGATAAATCTACTGAAGTACTACAAAGAAGAATGATGAATTGTATCAATATCCGGATTATTTTGTATATATAGGAAGTTAAGGATCCTTTTCTTGATTTGTTCTGTAGAGATTTCACTGCTCCAATCAGTTTTTTATTCATAGTTGTAAGTTCCCACGACATAATAGATCGGTGACCCGACATTTGTAAAAGAAAAAAGGGAGGAGTCTTTTCAATATTCCTTGATCTCAAGGAGACATTATCAATCATGGAAAAAATCGGACAAATAGAGAAAAGCCGGCTATCGGAATCGAACCGATGACCATCGCATTACAAATGCGATGCTCTAACCTCTGAGCTAAGCGGGCTCACATAACAGAAATAGTGCATAGGAATTCGGTAAACTACCGGAATCTTAACTATTAATAATTAATATTAATAGAATGAAGAATCGAATTCTATTCCATTAAAAATGATTAATTAATATCATAAGAATATTCTTATATATTAGAATATAACTCTAACTATATAGAATTTTTATTGAAAATTTATTGAAAATTCGAGTGATTTATATTATCATTCTATTAATTCTTATTATATTTTCTATTATTATTAGATTAGAAATTTTATTATTAGAAATTTCTATTTCTTTGATTTCGAATTTAAATGCAAAATATTACATTTGAAATAATTATATATAACTATATCCATATTAGTTATAGCAGATTCTATTAATTCTAAATTCTATTAGATTAGAGCGGATCGGTCCTAAGGAAAGGATAAGATAAGAATGCAATTCAGATCATAATGAGACATTCCTCTGGTTTCATTCGGAAAGGGAGGAGATAGGACGAAAAAAAAAGAAGAATGAATATCGACCGTTCCAGTATTCCCAATCGCGCGGGAAAAATGAGAGGGAGAGAGACATGTATATGTGAGATATATCCATCCATATTGAATTGCAGATACATCAATGATAGAATCATTTCCGATTGGACCAAATACTGGCCCACCGATAGAGATGAAAGAAGATGGGTAAGAAATAGGAGCAGACACTTTTTCGATATAGGAATCAGTATCTAATGAATTCAAGGGTTCCAACATAAGAGGGGGGGATCACAATGAGATCTCGGCCTCATAAGGGGGATATGGCGAAATTGGTAGACGCTACGGACTTGATTGGATTGAGCCTTGGTATGGAAACCTACTAAGTGGTAACTTCCAAATTCAGAGAAACCCTGGAATTAAAAATGGGCAATCCTGAGCCAAATCCTGTGTTCAGAAAACAAGGGTTCAGAAAGCGAGAATCAAAAAAGGATAGGTGCAGAGACTCAATGGAAGCTGTTCTAACAAATGGAGTTGACTGCATTGGTGGAGGAATCGAATCCTTCTATCGAAACTACAGAAAAGATGACCCTGTATACGTACGTATACATACTGAAATATCAAATAATTAATCACGACTCGAATCC